ATATACTATATACCATATAAATACCATATCATATATTAGAGAATTGTAGAAATCTAATCTAATAATATATAATATATATTATGAAATATGAAAGATATAAGAATATAATAAGAAAATAAAACTATTGAATAGAGGATTCAATAGAAAATAGAAATCTAATAATAATATAATACTACTGATATATCTAAGAAATAATATATAGATAAACTAAAGTAAGTCAAGTTTTTTTTTAAGCTTTCGCAAAACGATCACAATTGATACAAGTAGATTTTTCAGTAAAGTACTAAATTAGTAATATTCCTAGCTCTAAAGCCCACTCCTTCCCCATACTACAAGTGAAAGAGAAAATGTAAACACTACCATTAAAGCAGCCCAAGCGAGACTTACTATATCCATGCGAATGATGTCCCCTATCTCTATGAAATGAAGGAATTATTCCATTATTGATTCATAATCATAGTGGAATCAATGGTGCAGAGTCAAAATAGGATTCTTACTTACGGCTCTTTATGAAAGAATTTCATGAATCCACTCATAAAAAGTTCCAATTCTTTCTATTTCAATAGAAAGAATTGGAAAAAAAAGAAAATATACAAATAGAAAGAAGAGCCATTCAACATTATTCTGATGAAATTTATGAGCAGCACTCAGAGCCTCTAGTGAGTCTGGATACAAAGTATCTTCAGTTCTTTGCCACAATTATTAAATGAAATTCTCATCAGCCTATCCAATCTAATTTCATTGCAGACAGAGTGAGTAGACACTACCTCAATATTAAGAAAGTTATATTGTAAAATAATTAGGGAGTCTTTATAGTCTTTTTTAGAATCCTTTCTTCAACCTTAGTAGCCAAAACGGAGTGTCTCTTAGGAACCTTTGGATACCAAGATTTCCGACTTCTTACTTTCATAGTTCTGATGCCCAGAATGAATTCTCACTATTTCTTTTATTTGATTCAATTCAGAATAGCTCAAACCAATCATTAATAAGATTGGGTTGCTTCAGATTTATTGGTACCTTTTTGAGCCACACTCAGAACCCAGATTTTGAGAAAAAAGATGACAGTCTTTTATAGTCCCTACGGGTTCTCAAAATCAAGTATCAATAGACCTAGCCCTTGCCTATGCTTTTGCGGGGCAAGAATTCGTCAAGTTCGATCAAAAAATTCCAAGTATTTTTTTGTTGATCAGGCGACACCCAGATTCGAACTGGGGATAAAGGATTTGCAGTCCCCCGCCTTACCACTTGGCCATGCCGCCAAATTCCATCCAAAATGGATAAAGAAATAATAGAATTATATATATTATATATTCTTATACTTATATTCTCTTTCTATAATCTATAATAATATAATTCTATTATTTCTAATTAGATTATTATTCTATTTCTTTTCCTCTCCTCATTTTGTTTTGATTTGACTTTTTTACTTTCTTAATTTCTTTTATTTTTGGATCTTGAATCCGATTGTACTTATTTTTTTTTTACAAATTTTATTGGATCCTGTTTCTATTCTTTTCTTCGATTGATTTTATCTCAAAACACGCGTCGCTTAAAAACTTACCTTCTCTTTTCACTTTTCTATAGAAAAGTGAAAAGATTCCCGGCCCCGGTCACAGACTGTAAAATGCAGGGCAATTTAGAATAATTAACTCTTTACTTCATTAACTATTTACTTATTAATCTTTTACTCTTACTTACTTTTCTTACTTTGAATTAGTGAACAGCTCTGAATTTTGTATCTCCATTTGTATTACCTTAATGGATGCAAAATCCAATTGATTTACGACTAATCATTATCTATTACATTATCAATTAGAATTATAAGAAAATATATGTGTATATGTAAACCCCAGAACAGTGTAAACTCCAGAACAGAAATTTTTATACATGGATACCGAGCCCAGGTCTATTTCTTATGCACATATCCCTATATAGGATCAGGATCATCGTGCTTGAATATTTCATTGAATATTGAATATGAATAGAAGATAGACATTATGTATAGAGTGCGACCTAACCTATGTTGCACCAAGTTCAATTATGATAAAAGATGTGATATACGGATAGCTATATTAGCATGTACTTCCTAAAGATTACTCCTATGACTATATACGTACGCAATTCCATTGTATTTTAGAAATTATACTACCAAAAAAAGATTTGCGAATTCCTTTTTTAACATTCAATTGTGTGTGCTAAAAAAAGGTAAACTCTATGCTGTTCCTGATTCTTCTGTTTTTATCTCATTCATAGAGAGCAGATTTCATCCTAAATTCATTGATTTTTTCTTTTTTTGCACCCTGATCATAATATCATAATAAAAGAATTAGGTATAAATTGGATCAATTTTGATATCCGATAAAAGACTCCACCAGCCTAAGTGACAGAATTTTTGTGACAGAATTTTTCCCGGGAATGCTTTATAAATTTCCATTTCTTTCTATTTGTACCTGGCTCAAGCTCAAATTCGAACTTGCATCAAAAATGCCCTACATTTCTCTGTCTTGCTTCCGTTCATACGTATGATATAGATATATATGGATGGAGTTGACTAAAATTTTATGTGATTCAGTAAACAGAATATCCATTCCATAATTGCTAGATCAATCGGTAGGGTTTGATGAATAGTGAGCCAAGCCAATAATGGGATTTTTTCAATAAAGAGGAAACTTAAGATTAAGATGATCCAGAATGGAAATGAGGGAATGTCCACAATACCTGGATTTAGCCAGATACAATTTGAGGGATTTTGTAGGTTCATTAATCAGGGCTTGGCGGAAGAATTTCATAAGTTTCAAAAAATTGAAGATAGAGATCAAGAAATTGAATTTCAATTATTTGTGGAAACATATCAATTGGTAGAGCCCTTGATAAAAGAAAGAGATGCTGTGTATGAATCACTCACATATTCTTCTGAATTATATGTACCCGCGGTCTTAATTTGGAAAACCGGTAGAAATATGCAAGAACAAACCGTTTTTATTGGAAACATCCCTATAATGAATTCTTTTGGAACCTCTATAATAAATGGAATATACCGAATTGTGATCAACCAAATATTGCAAAGTCCCGGTATTTACTACCGTTCAGAATTGGAACATAACGGAATTTCTGTCTATACCAGTACTATAATATCGGATTGGGGGGGAAGGTCGGAATTAGAAATTGATAGAAAAGCAAGGATATGGGCCCGTGTAAGTAGAAAACAAAAAATATCTATTCTAGTTCTATCATCAGCTATGGGTTCGAATATAAGAGAAATTCTAGAGAATGTTTGTTACCCTGAAATTTTCTTGTCTTTCCCAAATGATAAAGAGAAAAAAAAGATTGGATCAAAAGAAAATGCTATTTTGGAGTTTTATCAACAATTTGCCTGTGTAGGGGGGGCTCCGGTATTTTCTGAGTCCTTATGCAAGGAATTACAAAAGAAATTTTTTCAACAAAGATGTGAATTAGGAAAGATTGGTCGACGAAATATGAACCGGAGACTTAATCTTGATATACCCCAAAACAATACTTTTTTGTTACCACGAGATCTATTGGCTGCTGTGGATCATTTGATTGGAATGAAATTGGGAATGGGTACACTTGACGATATGAATCACTTGAAAAATAAACGTATTCGTTCTGTAGCAGATCTATTACAGGATCAATTCGGATTGGCTCTTGTTCGTTTAGAAAATACGGTTCGAGGAACTATATGTGGAGCAATCAGGCATAAATTGATACCAACTCCTCAAAATTTGGTAACTTCAACTTCATTAACAACTATTTATGAATCGTTTTTTGGCCTACACCCTTTATCTCAAGTTTTGGATCGAACTAATCCGTTGACACAAATTGTTCATGGGCGAAAATGGAGTTATTTGGGTCCTGGAGGATTGACGGGGCGAACTGCTAGTTTTCGGATACGAGATATCCACCCGAGTCACTATGGACGTATTTGTCCAATTGACACGTCCGAAGGAATCAACGTTGGACTTATTGGATCATTAGCTACTCATGTGAAGGTTGGTTATTGGGGATCTATAGAGAGTCCGTTTTATGAATTATCTGAGAGATCAAAAGAGGCACAGATGGTTTATTTATCACCAAATAGAGATGAATATTATATGGTAGCAGCAGGAAATTCTTTGGCCTTGAATCGGGGTATTCAAGAACAACAGGTTGTTCCAGCTCGATATCGTCAAGAATTCCTGAGTATTGCATGGGAAGAGATTCATCTTAGAAGCATTTTTCCCTTCCAATATTTTTCTATTGGGGCTTCCCTCATTCCTTTTATCGAGCATAATGATGCGAATCGAGCTTTAATGAGTTCTAATATGCAGCGCCAAGCAGTTCCCCTTTCTCGGTCCGAGAAGTGCATTGTTGGAACTGGGTTGGAAGGCCAAACGGCTCTAGATTCGGGGATTTCAGCTATAGCCGAACGCAAGGGAAAAATCATTTCTACTGATACTCAAAAGATCATTTTCTCAAGTAATGGGGATACTCTAAGCATTCCATTAGTTATGTATAAACGTTCCAACAAAAATACTTGTATGCATCAAAAAACTCAGGTTCAGCGGGGTAAATACATTAAAAAGGGACAAATTCTAGCGGGTGGTGCGGCTACAGCTGGTGGGGAACTCGCTTTAGGAAAAAATGTATTAGTAGCTTATATGCCATGGGAAGGTTACAATTTTGAAGACGCAGTACTAATTAGCGAACGTCTGGTCTATGAAGATATTTATACTTCTTTTCACATCCGGAAATATGAAATTCAGACTCATGTAACAAGCCAAGGTCCTGAAAGAATCACTAAGGAGATCCCGCATTTAGAGGCTCGTTTACTCCGAAATTTAGACAGAAATGGAATTGTGATGCTGGGATCTTGGATAGAAACAGGTGATATCTTAGTAGGTAAATTAACACCTCAGACAGCGAGCGAATCGTCATATGCCCCGGAGGATAGATTATTACGAGCTATACTTGGCATTCAGGTATCCACTTCAAAAGAAACT